CAAGTCCTAATAACCCCGCTAAGTGGTGATTCAACATGGATTCTACATCTTGGAACCAAGCCAATTTGGGAGCAGCTTTGTGATAATGGAACCAACCAGCAAAAAGCATTAACGATGCAAAAATCAATGCACCGATTGCGGTACAATAGAGTTGTAATTCACTAGTTATTCCGGATGCTCGCCAAATCTGAAAAAACCCAGAGGTTATTTGGATTCCTCGGAAACCCCCGCCTACATCACCATTCAAAATTTCTTGCCCTACTATTGGCCAAACTACCTGAGCACTGGGTCCAATGTGAATAGGATCGCTTAGCCATGCTTCATAATTGGAAAAACGGGCACCGTGGAAGTACATGCCACTCAACCAAAGAAAGATAATGGAGAGTTGACCGAAATGAGCACTAAAGACTTTTCGGGAGATCTCCTCCAAATCACCAGTATGACTATCGAAATCGTGAGCATCAGCATGTAGGTTCCAGATCCAAGTGGTAGTATCGGGGCCCTTAGCTATTGTTCTTGAGAAATGCCCGGGTCTGGCCCATTCCTCAAAAGATGTTTTTACAGGATCCCTATCCACAACAATTTTAACTTCTGGTTCCGGCGAACGAATAATCATTAAGTCCTCCTCTTTCCGGACAAGACATACAAAGAGACCCGCCAACTGTCTTTTTATTGAATCTTTGAAAGATAGATATTGTGATTAGTCCTTTTCTTTACTATCTACCGTCCTTCTATTTTTTTTTAGTTATTCACTGGAACAATTATATATTGAAGTCAATCCGAGGCAAGTGTTCGGATCTATTATGACATAAGGATTAGGTGCCTAACGGACATTGGTTATTCTGGAAAATTATTTCCCGCCGTAACAAAAAAATCTTTTTTTTACGTTTTAATTTAAGAAGCTAGTGTATTTTTTTTTCTGAGGGTATAAGCCCCTATCTACATCTACTTTCCTTGAGTGAGCATAATATAGATTTTTTTATTCGATTCAAAATTTCAAGATAACTCATTAGAGTTATTAATAAGACCGTCCTGATATATTAGGTAGGAATATTAAAATTGCCACCTTTTATGTGCTTTATTACTTCTGTTCCAGAGCCTATCCCTATTGTTTATCCTTATGAAATATGATATAAAATCAAAGGTAGAAGAAAGGGATATAATGAAATTCTTGATTTGATCTTCTTACCTAAATTATTTGATTAATGGATCAACAACCAAATCACTCATTTTATGAAAATGGAGAGTGGTCTTATTCAAAGCGCTTCGTAATCTTCAACCAGTTCTGTGCTTCAATATAATTTCCCGGAGTAAGCGCTATAGCTTGTTTCCAATACTCAGCAGCTTGATCAAACCAAGCTTCCGCAATTTCCGAATCGCCCTGTAGAATGGCCTGTTCTCCTCGGTCGGAATAGGCAGTTCCTTCCCCTAGAACCGTACTTGAGAGTTTCCTACCTCATACGGCTCATAAATTGCTATCTTAATTTCCCTTATCTTAACTGAATTCGATTTCTCAAAAATAAATCGAATGTCTTCTTGGGTTAAGCAGAAGAAGTGAATTACCTAAGTTTCAAACCCTAATTTTGATCAATAATCAGTTTGATCTTTTCTCCCACCTTCAGAAGAATGGAGCATAGATAGACCCATATGCTTCGTTCGAATTTTCTGAAAGGTAACTATCTCGGTTTCGTTTCTTTCATATATGAAATTTCTATAGAATCCTCGAAAAAGACTTTTTCCCATAAGAAAGAAAAAAGAACTTACTATCTTTGGGATCTGATACTACACCGCTGCTTAATCCCTTAGTGGATCGGCTTTATTACATAAGCGGATTCCTAAATTTTGTCCCATATCGTGGTATAATGAAGCAGTTTTTTTAGTTGTATCGACCCAGTCGCTCACTAATTGATCTTTACGGCGTTTTCTCTATCAATTTCAGCTTTATCCATAGAATAGTAGTATAGGCTCTACTTTCTTCCTATTTTGATTCTCGTGAAGTGTCCTTCCTTCCTACAGCTGATAGGGTAAAATCGTTATTTTGACGATCCCTATGTAGAAAGCCCTTTTTTCCAGTATTTACTAAAAAATTTCCTCCATTCTTTTTTTTCTTCTTTCTATAGTGGAGATAGTCGCACGTAATGACAGATCACGGCCATATTATTAAAAGCTTGCGGTAAGAAAGGGTTTCGTTCTAGCGCCCGGAAATAATATTCCAAAGCCTTTGTATGCTCTCCATTGCTTGTGTGTATAAGGCCTATGTTATATAGTATATAACTTCGATCATAGGGGTCAATTTCTAGTCGCGTAGCTTCATAATAATTCTGCAAAGCTTCTGCATAATTTCCTTCGGATTGAGCCAACATCCGTTACGGTCGTTCATTCTATTCAAAAAATCTCCGTTCCAAAACCGTACATGAGGTTTTCATCTCATACGGCTTCTCCCTTCTGTACATAGTACTAAGCGAAAAATCGATAGACTCAAAATCGAATTAGTCCCATCTCATTATGGACCGAAGAGGGCTGGTATTTTTCCAAGAAATCTCTAGCCAACCTTCCCCCAAGAGGTTTTTCTTAACACCAATGAATTCTATTAATGTTAGAGGAAAACGATAGCTCCAAGAATTTCTTTGTTCTCAACGCCTCCTATTTAGAGGAATTAGCCACTTCAACGCCCTTTGATGGTTATAAGGGTATCCAAAGTACAAACCTGATGGTTGTTTGTTATCCCAACCATTCTTCCCAACCCTGATACCAATCAGGAAAGGGCTAATTTCTAACAAAGTTTTTCTCTTGTTGATTCCTATTTCGAGGTGTAGTGCTTTTCTCCCCTATGCTGCCTATTGGTACTAGTAGAGTCGGATTGGCCTGTAATACAGAACCTATCCTGTAGGTGTAACCTTTCGCTCAATACTCAAATCTACAATTGAAGCATCTGAGGCCACATCAATCGAGGATACACGACAGAAGGAATTGTTAGTTCACCTCACCTTCCCCAAGCGCGGGTTTCCTTTACTAATTTTGTTCTATCTATGCGAACCCTCTCTCTTTCTCGTAAGAATGAGATGTAGGTAGGGCTAAAAAAAAGAGTCAAATCGCACCATCTCTATAATAAGTAAATGCCCTTTTTTCCCCGGAGGTTGTCGGAATTATTTGCAATAAAATATTGGCTACAATCGAGGAGGTCTTATCAATGAAATTTCCATTTATACGGGATCTAGGCATAATTCCCAACCCATTCCATATAGAATTCTTTTCATTCTATCACAAAATAACATGAAAACAAAACATTCGATTCTTATAAATCGATCCATATGCTCTAAATGAATAAGAGAGGTATGGATTTTCCGCTCAGCTCAAATTGTCTCCTTTTCCTTCTGTTTGGATAAGAGGAGATACGAAATATTTGACTAAGACTGGATTTCATTCTACTTTCCTATTTCTCAACAAGAACTTCTCTCATCAGCTATTTCGCATTTTCAAAGTAATTAATTTTTGTTATATTTAGATTGTATGGCGTAACGTACCTTATGCAAATAGAATTCTAGGGTTCCTTTATTTTCTTATGGAATAAGAAGAATTCTTCCATTCTCTTTTTATTTTGCTTTTCCCCAAAGAAAAACTTTTTGAGGGAGCAGAATTCCTAGTAAAAAAAAAATATATAGGATCCTTCCACTTAGATGAAAAGGAATTTTTCCAATAGAGCCATGGAATCCCCGAGCGGTTGTGGCTGTACCTGTACTGTAGGAATACGAAAACTCGCTATTCACTCAGTTTATTTTTCATAATAAGATTATGGAGGAGAGATGGCCGAGCGGTTCAAGGCGTAGCATTGGAACTGCTATGTAGACTTTTGTTTACCGAGGGTTCGAATCCCTCTCTTTCCGTTTCTCTTAATTCATCAATGTTAGCGATCACAGTGTAGCAAATTAAATAACAATTTATTCCAAGAATAATACCTTTATTTAATAAAAATTCTCTATAGTAAATTACTGTGGTATGTAAAATACACATCGAGGAAATAACAAAAAAGAAAAAAGGATCCTAGGGTTAATCTATTTCTGCTAGGTGAACTGGAAAATACGAATTAAGAGTTTTAGGTCGATTTAGTTCGGGGAAAGGGGAAGGGAAAAAAATTCTATGAACCTTTCCTTTTTTCGTTAAGTTCAAGTCTGGCGAGAATAATATTCTACAACTAACAACTCATTTATTTTGAGACCGACCCACTTCCTATCTAGAATTTTTTTTACTAGTCCTTTATATTGCAATGTGTCAACCGTCAAATGCTTTGGCAATTTGCCCGGATCGAATGAAGCAATAGAATTTTGAACCAGACGTTTTGATCGTTGGTTATCTTTCGTAGTAATAATATCTCGGGGTTTGCAACGAAAACTTGGTATATCAACTATACGACCATTAACTAAAATATGTCTGTGGTTAACTAATTGCCGGGCCCCTGGAATGGTTGAAGCCATACCCAATCGAAAAAGGATATTATCCAAACGCATTTCAAGTAATTGTAGTAAAACCTGACCTGTGGATCTTTTTGCTTTTCCAGCGATATGTACATATCTAAGTAATTGTCGTTCTGTCAGACCATAATGAAAACGCAATTTCTGTTTTTCTTGAAGACGAATACGATATTGCTCTTTTTTCCCAGAATGGAATTTCTTTTTCTGATTACTTCCGGATTTAGGCGTTTTTCTAGTGAGTCCTGGTAAAGCTCCCAGACGGCGTATTTTTTTTAAACGAGGCCCTCGATAACGGGACATGAAGACTCCTTTTTTATTTTATTGAAATTTCATTTTACACAAGAAATTTCATTCTATTTACATTACAGAATATATCGAAATTAAAACTGAATTAAACTAAAGGATAAACAGAGTAAAATCTACTAAAGTACCACAAAAAATGGAATTTCATTAACATCTGGATTTTTTGTATATATATTATTTATTTTTATGCTTTTTATCTAGCAAAATTGTAAGGTAGAACGACATAATAGACCCTGGATTCCCCATTTAATTCCGAGAAAAAGAGAAATTCTTGTTCATGGAACATCGATAGAGAAAAAAGCCGACTATCGGATTTGAACCGATGACCCTCGCATTACAAATGCGATGCTCTAACCTCTGAGCTAAGTGGGCTTACATAACAGAAATAGTGTAACAAATAGAAATATATATAGGGAATCCGCAAAATGTCAGATCTTAATTATTAATCTTAGTTATTACCTAGTTCGAAATTGGAAGTTCCACTTAGAAAAAAAAAATACTAGAATTTGAGAAAGATAAAGTTAGTTTGATATGCTTAACTAAATGATATTATTAAATAGGATATGATTAAATAGGATTATAGAATTTTTTGAACTTTCTTTTTATTTCTCTAATTCGCAAATGGATTTTTCTAATGGAATCTATTCCAAATTCTATATTGAATTGAATTTCAGATATTTTCAATTTGATATGGCTCGGACGAATAATCTAATACATAGAAAAGAAGAATATATATGAAGAATTAATAAAGAGAAAATGCGAATCTCTTGGCATTTTCATTCGATCATTATATACATATACATTTTTGAGATATTTTTTTTTTATTTGTTAATAATTTAAGGATAAATAGTTCACTAAGGAGAAGATGGAATCATAGCAAATGAAATTTCGAATTCAGATTAGAAAAAAAAAGAAAGAATATCAAGCGTTATAGTATGATTTTGAATACTCTAAAAAAAGAAGGAGAGAGGCGGGATAGAGAAAAACTTTTGGATATATTCATTCCGATTGAATTGCAAATATATCAACGATAGAATCAATTCAATTCTGAATTGCAATAAGCGAGCGGGGTCTCTCAAATAGAGATGAGCTGCTAAACTACGTCGAATAATGAATTCAATGATTCAAAAAAAACTAAGAGATGGATGAAATTATACAAGGAATCCTGGTTTCAAAGAAAAGAAAAATGGGGATATGGCGAAATCGGTAGACGCTACGGACTTGATTGTATTGAGCCTTGGTATGGAAACCTGCTAAGTGGTAACTTCCAAATTCAGAGAAACCCTGGAATGAAAAATGGGCAATCCTGAGCCAAATCCCTTTTTTTTAAAAAAAAGTGGTTCTTAAACTAGAACCCAAAGGAAAAGGATAGGTGCAGAGACTCAATGGAAGCTGTTCTAACGAATCGAAGTAATTACGTTGTGTTGGTAGTAGAACCTCTTCGAAATTAGAGAAAGAAGGGCTTTATACATCTAATACATACGCATAAATACTGACATAGCAAACGATTAATCACAGAACCCATATCATAATATAGGTTCTTTATTTTATTTTTTGAATGAAATTAGGTTAGGAATGATTATGAAATCCAAAATTCTGAATTTTTTGAGAATTATTGTGAATCCATTCCAATCGAATATTGAATAATCAAATCCTTCAATTCATTGTTTTGTTTTCGAGATCTTAAAAAAAAGTGGATTAATCGGACGAGGATAAAGAGAGAGTCCCATTCTACATGTCAATACTGACAACAATGAAATTTCTAGTAAAAGGAAAATCCGTCGACTTTATAAGTCGTGAGGGTTCAAGTCCCTCTATCCCCAAACCCTCCTTTATTACCTAACCACAGTAGTTATCCTTTTTTCTTTTACTTTTTTCAATGGGTTTAAGATTCATTAGCTTTCTCATTCTACTCTTTCACAAAGGAGTGCGACGAGAACTCAATGAATCTTATGCTATTCATTAAATAGATCATTTCTTTTTTATTAGAGTAGAGTATCGGCAAGAAATCTCGATTATTAATTCGATTTTTAAGTATTATTAAGTAAGCCATCCACAATGCATAGGACTATCCCTCCCCATTTCCTAATTTTGAATACTTTATTGATTTTTTAGTCCCTTTAATTGACATAGATGCAAATACTCTACTAAGATGATGCACAAGAAAAGGTCAGGATAGCTCAGTTGGTAGAGCAGAGGACTGAAAATCCTCGTGTCACCAGTTCAAATCTGGTTCCTGGCACAGAAAATAAAAGAATCTACCGAATAGATATAGATATTGATACAAATATCTTGAGATGGATTGGGGTACATATTCATTAATAATCTAGATTAATAATCTAGATAGTATAGAGTAAGTAGATAAATCTCTAAACACTTCTTTTTCTTTTTAGAAAAGGGTTCAAATCTTTGGTTCCTTTCTTTATGGTATAGAAAGAGGTGAAATTAGGTGCCCTTTTCTTCATTTTTGCATTTCTTATTAATTTTGTATGCCGCTATTCCGAAGAATATTTCTTTATTCTTGCTTATCCTACTTTCCTAGTTGTTCTAAGTAATACGCGCGGTACAAAGTTCGTGGTAGGAACTTCTTTGAGTCATTGTATTTTTCTGTTCATACGAAGGAAACCAATATGTGATTTTCAAAATTGGAAAATCGAAATGAAGCCCTTTTTGTTCAGTCTATCTGGACCTTTTTGTATAATAGGAATTAATATAATAAGTATTTCGGTTCGTCTAGGAACAGAACGTAAAAATATTCCTTGATTTGAATAAAATCTGGAGTTGTGTTGGATAAGTGAACATGAATTTATTATCATTCAATGAGCATCTTGTATTTCATAGAAATTGGGGGTTATATAGTCCTTACGTAAGGGCCAGCCTATCCAACTTTCAGGCATTAAGATACGTTTAAGACGCGGATGATTATCATAAAAAATTCCCACCATATCATAAGATTCGCGTTCTTGAAAATCAGCACTTCTCCAAACCCAAAAGACAGACGGGATTCTAGGATTATCCTTTTGGGCAAAGACTTTTATGCATACTTCTTCTGGGTTATCTATACCATACTGTATTCTCGTAAGATGATACACGCTAGCTAAAGATCCACCAGGTGCTACGTCATAAGCACATTGGGAACGTAAATAATTGTAACCGTATACATATAAAATGACAGCAATGGAATCCCAATCCCCCGCTTTTATTTGTAAAGTTTCTATTCCTCGGTGATCGAAGCCCAAAGATCTATGAACCACGTCATGTTTGACTAGCCAATTAGATAACCAACCCTGCTGCATTGTCTTGATCTCTCCCCCTTTGTATAAATATTTCACATTTCAAATGCAAGTTTGAAAGACTGCACTGCTCTTTCTTTTTCGGCACAAAAGAACCCATCCTAATTCACTAATTTGTAGGAAGATACCGGACTTTTGGATTTGAAAAAAGTTTCAGAAGATATATCTAAAGTAGATGATGATTGATAGAGCAATTCTTGTTCGTAAGTTCCAGTGTGAATACTGCGCCGAACATAAAGCTTGTGATGGGTAGTAAAAGATCGATTTTTCTTTTGACTTTGACATAGAGTTCGATCCTCAACTATTTCTCGGGCTATCTTCTTACGAAGTTTTGTTAGGGCATCTATAACAGCCTCTGGTTTAGGCGGGCAACCCGGCAGGTAGACGTCCACGGGAATTAACTTATCAACTCCTCGAACAGTACTATAGGAATCCGTACTAAACATTCCCCCTGTAATAGTACAGGCTCCCATAGCAATGACGTATTTCGGTTCAGGCATTTGCTCATATAATCGCACTAAAGATGGAGCCATTTTCATTGTTACCGTACCAGCTGTTAAAATTAGGTCTGCTTGCCTCGGACTTGATCTTGGTACCAATCCATAACGATCAAAGTCGAATCGTGAGCCTATTAATGAAGCAAATTCAATGAAACAACAACTGGTACCATATAGAAGGGGCCATAAACTGGAGAGTCTTGACCAATTCGAAAGATCGTTTGGTGTAGTTGAAATAACGGAATTGGAACTTGTTTGGTCGAGTAACGGAAACTCAATCAAACTCATAATTGTCTCAATGGAATCTTTTCCTTCTTTTTTTTTGTCTGAATATTCAGTTAAGACCATTCCAAGGCTCCTTTTCGCCATGCATAAACTAAACCAACAACTAGGATAAGCACAAAAATGAAAGCTTCGATAAAAACAGATAAACCCAATACGTCGAAACTCATTGCCCAAGGGTAGAGAAAGACCGTTTCCACATCAAAAACAACAAAAACTAGCGCAAACATGTAATAGCGTATTCGGAATTGTAACCAAGCCCCCCCCATGGGTTCTATACCCGATTCATAACTAGAAAGCTTCTCTGGCCCTTTACTAACCGGAGCTAAAAGTCCTGAAATCCAAAATACCAAAATAGGAATAAGACTTGCTATTATTAGAAATGCCCAAAAAATATCATATTCGTGAAGCAGAAACATAAATGTACTCCCATTAATGTGGAATAGGCAGAAATGAATTAGTCAATTCAAGTTGACATTGTCAATTTATCCAGAACTTATCTCTTTTCCTCAGTGAAACAAGAATCCGTTTTGCTCAAACCAAAGGCAAAGAGCGCTTATTTTAGCCTTTGTTTCTTTTGTGATATGTCTCCCTTAAAGATTCATCCAATGGAATCCCCACTCCCTTTCTTTTTGATTTCCCTTATATTTGATATGATATAGACCTAATTCTTATACAAAGAAAATTCTTTCGCTTCACTTTGTCTCGCTTTCTCTAGAATCTCTAGAAAAAAGAATTGCTCTACCCTTTATTTAATGATAGTCAGAGACTATTAAATAAAAAAGAAAATACTTACTCCTAATTAGATTAGAACCTAATTAAAATAGGATGACTAATGTATGCATCCTAATGAGGAGTAATACTAAAAAAAAAAAAAGAACTCTATTTCAGAATTATGAAACAGAATATCCAGTTTTATTATTTACTCTTTGTTTTGTTTCTTTCGATTTTTTCTATTTTATTTAAAGTGGATCGATTTAGATAATGTATATTTAGATAATGTATATTTAGATAATGTATATTTAGATAATGTATATATAGTAATATACTTCAAACAAAATACAAATTCGCAAAATGGAGAAAATCGTTGCAGTCATTATAGGAAAGTATAGGTACTTAGAGCATATCCTAATAGGTACTTAGAGCATATCCTATTTGAAGGAGGATGGAATTCAAATCAGGTAAGGGATCCTTCCTTCTATTGATTTGATCAAAATTGTTTTTTCTTTTCCTGTCTCTATGATTTTCGATGAATGAGCCTATGGTAATGCTTTTATCTCTATTCTATGGCGCAATCGACCGTCGAGTCTATAAACGAGTACTAATAAGGAAATAAGGAAAAGAAAACTATACTAAAGGAAACATAAGATATCCATCCTAAAATGGAAAAAAAGACGTATATATTAGGGCTATACGGATTCGAACCGTAGACCTTCTCGGTAAAACAGATCAAACGGATTATTATCGAAATGATTCGAACTGTTTCAAAGACCCAACATGCATTTTTCTGCATTGGGCTCTTTCATCAACTGATGTAAAGATCAGTTAATCCGCCATAGTTTTTCTATATGGAAAGATAATAAGATGGCTCCCTGTGCTCTGATTGATTATTTGTCTTATGATCTATCTAGGAGCAATACCAAAGTGTTTCAAAGGAGGATTACCTTGACTTAGGTCTGCCTCCGGCCTAAATTAAATCAACCTAAATGAAATGGAGTCTCCATCGTTCCGCTGCAAAAGTTTACTATGAGACTTCATACACCTTAAAGTTCATAGAACGAAAAGAAGTTTTTTGGAGGCCCTTATCCTCATTACGCCTAGCATTGAGTGGGCTGAATATTTACCTTATCAACTAGCAAATCCATAGGGGTTCTATTTGATTAAGCACCTGAATTGAATTGGCACCTGAATCGAACTGAACCAACTCTTTATCAGGCTACTGTTCTCCTATTCTTTCGAATCCATGAAGTAAGACATTGATTTTGCAATAAGGTCAATTATGTTCATTACATAATAAGTTCCCTTGAAAAGCATTGGCGCACGTGTAAACGAGTTGCTCTACCGAACTGAGCTATAGCCCTTGTCAGAGATATCTTAACATATAGAGAATTTCTTGTCAAGATGAATATTCTCTAATGCCAGACCCTTTGATCCGTTTACTATATAACATAAACATACCAATAATGGAGCGGTATTGCTTATAAAAAGGATTCGATCTATAATCGATCGAAGTAATGGGGCTTCTTTTGTGGTGATAAATTGCCTACTTAACTCAGTGGTTAGAGTATTGCTTTCATACGGCGGGAGTCATTGGTTCAAATCCAATAGTAGGTAGGTAGGTAGAAAAATTACTAGATAGCATTGGACTTACTTCGCTATCTAATAACTTTTTCTACCCTTCTTTCCTTTTTCTTTGTATCAACGAAACCTTTGGATTGTCTTCAATTGGATGGGGGAATCCAATTGATAGCCTCAACTCGTATCCTAGCTCGTCTGAGAGCTAGCTTCGCTTCAACCAATTCTTTCGTACCCTCAGCTCTACTCAAGTGAGCTTCGGCTATTTCAAGTGCCTGTTGAGCTTCTTCTGGATCAATGTCACTACCCAGTTCTGCATCATTTCCTAAAATAATGATCTCATTATTAACTATTCTCGCAAAACCACTCCACAGAATCGCCGTTAACCATTGGTCGTTGAGGAGGCGTATTCTCAAAGGACCCATATCTACTGCTGTGTTAATGGGGGCGTGATTTGGTAATACACCAATTTGGCCACTATTAGTAGATAAAATGATTTCTTTCACTTCACAATCCCAAATAATTCGTTTAGGAGTCAGTACATAAAGATTTAATTTCATTTCTTCAATTTGCTCTCCTCTTCTAAGTTTATAGCTTTCGTGCTAGCTTCATCGATATTCCCCACCAAATAAAAAGCCTGTTCGGGTAGGCCGTCTAATTCTCCGGAAAGGATTAGTTGAAATCCCCTAATTGTTTCTGCAAGACCAACATACTTTCCTGGAGAACCGGTAAAAACTTCTGCCACAAAGAACGGTTGTGATAAGAACCGCTCTATTTTTCGTGCTCTTGCTACAGTTAAACGATCCTCCTCCGATAATTCATCCAACCCAAGAATTGCGATAATGTCCTGAAGTTCTTTGTAACGTTGTAAAGTTTCCTTAACTCTTTGCGCAGTTTCATAATGTTCGTTGCCAACGATCCGAGGCTGTAACATAGTTGAGGTTGAATCTAAAGGATCTACTGCGGGATAAATACCCTTGGAAGCTAATCCTCTGGAAAGTACGGTAGTAGCGTCCAAATGTGCAAATGTTGTGGCAGGAGCAGGGTCGGTCAAATCGTCCGCAGGTACATAAACTGCTTGGATCGAAGTTATGGATCCCTTTTTGGTAGAAGTAATTCTTTCTTGCAAAGAACCCATTTCTGTACTAAGGGTAGGTTGATAACCCACTGCAGAGGGCATTCTCCCTAATAAGGCGGATACTTCCGATCCTGCTTGAACAAAACGAAAGATATTATCGATGAATAAAAGCACGTCTTGCTTATTAACATCTCGGAAATATTCCGCCATAGTTAGGGCAGTTAAACCAACTCTCATACGAGCTCCCGGTGGTTCATTCATTTGGCCATAGACTAGAGCTACCTTGGATTCCTCAATATTTTTTTCATTAATTACTCCAGATTCCTTCATTTCCATATAAAGATCATTTCCTTCACGAGTCCGTTCCCCTACTCCGCCAAATACGGATACGCCTCCATGAGCTTTAGCAATGTTATTGATTAATTCCATGATGAGTACTGTTTTACCTACTCCTGCCCCCCCAAACAGTCCGATTTTTCCTCCACGTCGATAAGGAGCTAAAAGATCGACCACCTTAATACCTGTTTCAAAGATAGATAATTTCGTATCTAACTCGATAAAGGCAGGCGCAGATCTATGAATAGGGAATGTTGCACTAGTATCTACAGGACCCAGATTGTCAATAGGCTCCCCAAGAACGTTAAAAATTCGTCCGAGAGTAGCTCCACCGACTGGAACACTCAGAGGAGCTCCCGTGTCAATCACTTCCATTCCTCTCATCAATCCGTCTGTAGCACTCATAGCTACAGCTCTAACTCGATTATTTCCTAATAATTGTTGTACCTCACAAGTCACATTAATTTGCTTATCGGCAGTGTCTCGACTCTTGACTATCAAAGCGTTATAAATATAAGGCAACTTGCCCGGGGGAAAAGTGATATCCAGCACGGGTCCAATAATTTGATCAATACGCCCTACGCTTTTTTCTTCAATTGTGGAAACCCCGGGACGCGAAGTAGTAGGATTGGTTCTCATAATTATCACATAATTTTCAAAAAAAAGGAATTTGTCGAAATTTTTCTTTTTATTTTTGTTGAATAATGCCAAATCAAATCAAAAAAAATATCCAAAAATCCAAAAGTCAAAAGGAAATTAATTAGTTAATTCAATAACAAAGAAAAGGGGACTAGCACTTGATTTCGTTGCCGAAGCGAATCCCATTCAATCGTGTACTTATGGAATGAGTCCGTTGGAAAGTTCAATCAATCTTTTTTTTTTTCATATAAATTTCGTCTTTTGTGAAGGATCTGTGCCTACTCTACTTTCCTATCTAGGACCTCGATATACAAAATATATACTACTGTGAAGCATAGATTGCTGTCAACAGAGAATTTTCTTAGTATTTAGGTATTTAGATTCAAAATATCAAAGGGCCTATTAAGAAATTTGAAAATTTAAAAATAAGGATTAGGGATTGGTTTGGGTTGCGCTATATCTATCAAAGAATATACAATAATGATGGATTTGGTGAATCAAATCCACGGTTTAATAACGAACCGTCTTAAATTACCATAACAACAACTCAATTCCTATCGAATTCCTATAGTGGAATTCCTATAGGATAGAACGTACACAGGATGCACCCATTATATATGAATGAAACATATTCATTAACTTAAGCATACTCCTTTTTTTATTTAATGAGTTTATATTAATTGAATATCTTTTTTTTTAGATTTTTGAAAAGGTTTCATTTACGCCTAATCCATATCGAGTAGACCTTGTCGTTGTGAGAATTCTTAATTCATGAGTTGTAGGGAGGGACTTATGTCACCACAAACAGAAACTAAAGCAAGTGTTGGATTTAAAGCTGGTGTTAAGGATTATAAATTGACTTACTACACCCCGGAGTACGAAACTAAGGATACTGATATCTTGGCAGCATTCCGAGTAACTCCTCAGCCGGGGGTTCCGCCTGAAGAAGCAGGGGCTGCAGTAGCTGCGGAATCTTCTACTGGTACATGGACAACTGTTTGGACTGATGGACTTACCAGTCTTGATCGTTACAAAGGACGATGCTATCACATCGAGCCCGTTCCTGGGGAGGGAGATCAATATATTTGTTATGTAGCTTATCCATTAGACCTATTTGAAGAGGGTTCTGTTACTAATATGTTTACTTCCATTGTGGGTAACGTATTTGGTTTCAAAGCCTTACGCGCTCTACGTTTGGAGGATCTACGAATTCCCCCTACTTATTCAAAAACTTTCCAAGGCCCGCCTCACGGTATCCAGGTTGAAAGGGATAAGTTGAACAAGTATGGTCGTCCTTTATTGGGATGTACTATTAAACCAAAATTGGGATTATCCGCAAAAAATTACGGTAGAGCGTGTTATGAGTGTCTACGTGGTGGACTTGATTTTACCAAAGATGATGAAAACGTAAACTCACAACCATTTATGCGCTGGAGAGACCGTTTTGTCTTTTGTGCCGAAGCAATTTATAAATCACAAGCCGAAACTGGTGAAATCAAGGGGCATTACTTGAATGCGACTGCAGGTACATGCGAAGAAATGATTAAGAGAGCTGTATTTGCAAGGGAATTAGGGGTTCCTATTGTAATGCATGACTACTTAACTGGAGGATTCACCGCAAATACTAGTTTGGCTCATTATTGCCGCGATAACGGCCTACTTCTTCACATTCACCGAGCAATGCATGCAGTTATTGATAGACAGAAAAATCATGGTATGCATTTCCGTGTATTAGCTAAAGCATTGCGTATGTCGGGGGGAGATCATATCCACGCCGGTACAGTAGTAGGTAAGTTAGAAGGGGAACGCGAAATAACTTTAGGTTTTGTTGATTTATTGCGTGATGATTTTATTGAAAAAGATCGTTCTCGCGGTATCTTTTTCACTCAGGACTGGGTATCCATGCCAGGTGTTATACCGGTGGCTTCAGGGGGTATTCATGTTTGGCATATGCCAGCTCTGACCGAAATCTTTGGAGACGATTCTGTATTACAATTTGGTGGAGGAACTTTAGGGCATCCTTGGGGAAATGCACCTGGTGCAGCAGCTAATCGTGTGGCTTTAGAAGCCTGTGTACAAGCTCGTAACGAAGGGCGCGATCTTGCTCGTGAAGGTAATGAAATTATCAAAGCAGCTTGCAAATGGAGTCCTGAACTAGCCGCAGCTTGTGAAGTATGGAAGGCGATCAAATTTGAGTTCGCGCCGGTGGATACCATAGATTAAGTAGATAAAACTGGATATAAAGAAGGTCTAAATAAAATAAAAAAGAAGCAAAATAGAAAGAGAAAAAATAAGTTACGAAATGCAGTAATTCTTCTTTATTAATTGATTGCTATTAAATTCGGCTCAATCTTTTTTTTTCTAAAAAAAGATTGAGCCGAATTTAAATGGACCTTGATACGATCATGAGACTTGACAAATCGAGATTCTTCTATTCTATATATATAAAATATAGAAAGGTATAATACAATAAACAAATAGAAAGAAAAATAAATATAGTATTATCATACGATAATGGAATCAAATACGCAGTATTTACAGAAAAGAGTCTTCGTTTATTGGGAAAGAATCAATATACTTTTAATGTCGAATCGGGATTCACTAAGACAGAAATAAAGCATTGGGTCGAACTCTTCTTTGGTGTTAAGGTAGTAGCTGTGAATAGCCATCGACTACCCGGAAAGGGTAGAAGAATGGGACCTATTCTGAGACATACAATGCATTACAGACGTATGATCATTACCCTTCAACCGGGTTATTCTATTCCACTTCTACTTTTTAAATTAAAGGTTAAATTAGAGGGTATTCTGAAAGAGGTATTTCTTTTATTTTTACAATAGCTTTTTTTTGAATCCAATTTCAAGTTCGATTAGAAGGATAGAAAGGCGATGAGAATGGGAAAAGAAAAATCAAATATTTTTCATTAGTGCCCCTTTTTTGCTATTTTCTTATTCTCCATTCCATTCATTTTTTTTTAATACTTTAGTATTCTAAAGTATTAAAAAAAAATAGTATTCTATCAAAAATCTTTATTTTGTAAACTCAAAAATAGAATAGTCAATATTCCTTATAATAGATATACTTAATTATATCATAAGAATCTTAAGATATATTTCGAATAGATAGAAATAGTAAATTTAGATAGAAATAGTAAATTTGAATTGAGACACATATTCTATGACAGATTTTAACTTACCCTCTATTTTCGTGCCTTTAGTGGGCTTAGTATTTCCGGCAATTGCAATGGCTTCCTTATTTCTTTATGTGCAGAAAAATAAGATTGTCTAGAAACGACGGGGCAAAATTTTATTAATGTATTTCCAGGATCATAATACAGATATTTTTTTGTGTAAGTAATATAATATGATGGGGTATGTAGCTCTTTCTACACACAAATGAAAAACATCTATGGATGCAGATATAGGCTACGAGCATAAATGCATGCATATGCGTAGCCGAGTATAGCGAGTTTTTTTTTAAGTGGATCCGAGAATTTTTTTTGAATAGAAAGTCAATGTATCTAACCAATTATTTCACAGGAGTACTAGGTACTGAGGGCTATTTCAGAATCAAAAAAAGTCAAAATCATTTAGCTTATTCTCTCAATTTCAATTGACCGCTACTGGATTTAGTATATCTAATATGAATTGGCGATCAGAACACATATGGATAGAACTTCTAAAAGGTTCTCGAAAAAGAGGTAATTTTTTCTGGGCCTGTATTCTTTTTCTAGGTTCATTAGGATTCTTAGCGGTTGGGACTTCCAGTTATCTTGGTAAGAATATGATATCTGTACTTCCATCTCAACAAATTCTTTTTTTTCCACAGGGAGTCGTGATGTCTTTCTACGGAATCGCGGGCCTATTCATTAGCTCCTATTTGTGGTGCACTATTTTGTGGAATGTAGGCAGTGGTTATGACCGATTTGATAGAAAAGAGGGAATAGTGTGCATTTTTCGTTGGGGATTCCCTGGAATAAAACGTCGCATCTTCCTTCGATTCCTTGTGCGGGATATCCAATCAATTAGAATTCAGGTTAAAGAGGGTCTTTATCCTCGTCGTATCCTTTATATGGAAATCCGGGGCCAGGGGGTCATTCCCTTGACTCGTACTGATGAGAAGTTTTTTACTCCACGAGAAATTGAACAAAAAGCTGCCGAATTGGCCTATTTCTTGCGCGTACCAATTGAAGTATTTTGAGTACCAATTGCCTTGCAATTGTAAGGGGATTTTGAGTATTTATCTATTTCGAGTATTTATCTAAAGGAAGGAACAAACGAGGATAAGAGAAAATTTCTTTTATTTTAATTTGTTTTGTCCAAGTGAGATATATGGCATAATATTCTTCCATTTTTATATAAAAGGCCATTTTTTTATTTCTCTATTCCACTCCATTTAGATCTAAGAAAGAACCCAATACAATGAAATTCCACTAGTACTAGTATACAAAAAGAGAAATAGATATAAAAACAAGGTCTCATACCTTGTTATAGAATTTTTGCTTCAAAGAAAAGAAATATCATATATATTCAGCGAATGAAATAGAGTCGGCGAATGAAGCGGATTCATTAACAACTCAATTTACAGATCCAAAATGAAAAAAAAGAAAGCATTGCCTTCTTTCCTATATCTTGTATTTATCGTACTTTTGCCCTGGGGAGTCTCTTTCTCTTTTAACAAATGTCTGGAACTTTGGATTAAGAATTGGTGGAATACCGGGCAATCCGAAACTTTCTTAACTGATATTCAAGAGAAAAGGATTCTAGAAGGATTCATAGAATTAGAAGAAGTTTTTCTCTTGGACGAAATGATAAAGGAGAAACCGAAGACACATGTACAAAAACTTCCTATAGGAATACACAGGGAAATAATACAATTGGCCAAAATAGATAATGAGCACCATCTTCATATCATTTTGCATTTCTCAACAAATATAATCTGTTTGGCTATTCTAAGTGGTTCTTTTTTTTGGGGTAAAGAAGAACTTGTCATTTTGAATTCTTGGGCTCAGGAATTTTTCTATAACTTAAATGACTCAATAAAAGCTTTTTTTATTCTTTTAGTTACTGATTTTTTTGTTGGATTTCACTCCACCCGCGGTTGGGAACTACTAATTCGTTGGTTCTACAACAATCTTGGATGGGCTCCTAACGAGCTAATTTTCACTATTTTTGTTTGTAGTTTTCCTGTTATTCTAGACACGTGTTTAAAATTTTGGGTCTTTTTTTGTTTAAACCGTCTATCTCCTTCACTTGTAGTCATTTATCATTCAATTAGTGAAGCATAAACTCACTCATTGGATTTCCTAATATTAATCAAATTAGCATATTTCTTCCTTTAGAAAGAAAGCCCTTTTCCTTTTTAGCAAAATTCTTTCTATTTCTACCTGCTTAAGGTATTCATCATTTCATTCCAGTACAACTGTTGCAATAGAATGACAACAGACTCGTGTATAGGGAACTAGATTAGTTTAGCTACCTATCCAATTTATTGTAGAAATTCCGGGATCCGCGATTGGACATGGAAAATAGAAATACTTTTTCTTGGTTAAAGGAACAGATGATTCGATCGATTTCTGTATCGATCATGATATACGTAATAACTCGCGCATCTATTTCAAATGCATATCCCATTTTTGCGCAGCAGGGTTATGAAAACCCGCGGGAAGCAACTGGACGAATTGTATGTGCCAATTGCCATTTAGCTAATAAGCCCGTAGATATTGAAGTTCCCCAAGCAGTGCTTCCTGATACTGTATTTGAAGCAGTTCTTCGAATCCCTTATGATATGCAGCTGAAACAAGTTCTTGCTAATGGGAAAAAGGGAGGGTTGAATGTGGGTGCTGTTCTTATTTTGCCCGAAGGATTTGAATTAGCGCCGCCCAACCGTATTTCTCCTGAGTTGAAAGAAAAGATAGGAAATCTCTCTTTTCAGAATTATAGTCCCAATAAACAAAATATTCTTGTGATAGGCCCTGTTCCCGGTAAGAAATATAGTGAAATTGTCTTTCCCATTCTTTCCCCCGATCCCGCTACGAAAAAAGACGTTCATTTCTTAAAATATCCCATATATGTAGGGGGAAACCGAGGAAGGGGACAGATCTATCCTGATGGTAGCAAGAGTAACAATACGGTCTATAATGCTACGTCAACGGGTATAGTAAAAAAAATACTACGTAAAGAAAAGGGGGGATATGAAATATCCATAGTCGATGCGTCGGATGGACGCCAAGTTATTGATATTATACCTCCCGGGCCCGAACTTCTTGTTTCAGAGGGGGAATCGATCAAGCTTGATCAACCGTTAACAAGCAATCCTAATGTAGGAGGGTTTGGTCAGGGGGATGCAGAAATAGTGCTTCAGGATCCATTGCGCGTCCAAGGGCTTTTGTTCTTCTTCGCATCTGTTATTTTGGCACAAGTTTTTTTGGTTCTCAAAAAGAAACAGTTTGAAAAGGTTCAACTGTACGAAATGAATTTCTAGATCCTGGGATTTCTTACCATCAAGTTAAAAAAAAAGCCTCGATTTTTGGAATTCCTTATTTCTATCTCATGCAAAAAAAGAGGATCCAAGGCAGAGACGAGAACAATAAAAGGAACAAGTCTTTTTAGGGGGAATTGCGCGTCTTCTTAATCCTTTATTGGGCACAAGAAAAAGGCAAAAAAGCCTTTTTCTTGTGTCGATTCTTCTTGTATCGAAGTCAATTCTTCTTGTATCCAAGTAAGAATCATTTTTCTTCTTATTTGTTTTGTCAAAGATTACTATTACTATATTATTCTTTATTCGGGTCTGTCTTTTGGACTTCCTT